ATCATATTATTTCCAATTCCAAAAATTCGATTTTCAATGTTCCTATTTACGGCGACGAAGAAGAAAACTATCACTATATTTGTTCCTTTTCCTACTTCTTCTTCCAAGCGCAGGATAACCCCAAGGGGTTGTGGGTTTTTTTCTACCAATTGGGGCTCTCCCTTCACCGCCCCCATGGGGATGGTCTACAGGGTTCATAACTACTCCTCTTACTACAGGACGCTTACCTAGCCAACACTTAGATCCGGCTCTACCCAAACTCTTTTGGTTCACCCCAACATTACCCACTTGTCCGACTGTTGCTAAGCAGTTTTTGGATATCAAACGGACCTCCCCAGATGGTAATCTTAATGTGGCCGATTTACCCTCTTTTGCAATAAGTTTCGCTACAGCGCCTGCTGCTCTAGCTAATTGTCCACCCTTTCCAAGTGTGATTTCTATGTTATGTATGGCCGTGCCTAAGGGCATATCGGTTGAAGTAGATTCTTCTTTTTTATCAATAAAAACCCCTTCCCAAACTGTACAAGCTTCTTCCAAAGCATACGGCTTTCTAGATGTATATGATGATATCTAGACAGATGGATCTTATATGAATCGTATGATGAAGTACCACATGAGTGGATATATAGGAATCCAAATCTGCCGAATCACTTATGTTATGATCTTCTACATCCTAGGTCTCCCCGTTCCGTCATCTGGCTTATGTTCTTCATGTAGCATTCAGACCGGATGACTCTATGAAATTACGTCGATACTTGCACATATTACGGGTAACGTAGGAGACATCTCTCTTTTTCCCCGGGGGGTCTTTCTAATTACCACTGCTTAGCTTTCAATTCGCCTCTGACCATCAAATGAAATGTGAATAACCCGTCCTCCTCTCTTTGAAACAAGGAGGCGCTTCCGGTTCTGTGCGCGCTTCAAACAATTTTGTCTTCTCCATATTACCATATCTCTAGAGTCAATAATCTTCTATGAGGAACTACTGAACTCAATCACTTGCTGCCGTTACTCAACAGTTTTCTGTTGAGGTCTATCCCGTAGAGGTACTCCAATTGGATCAGTGATCGATTTCTAGGTTTCGTCGTAAACCTAATTGGTTACTTCCAATTACGTAAATCAATAGTTCAAACCGCACTCAAAGGTAGGGCATTTCCCATTGATATAGGAACTTCTGTACCAGAAACAATGGTATCTCCAATTATAGCCCCTCTGGGATGTAAAATATATCTCTTCTCACCATCCCCATAGTGTATGAGACAAATGTATGCATTTCGATTAGGGTCATATTCTATGGTTACGATTCTACCAGATATCCCTTTTTCATTCCGTCGAAAGTCGATTTTACGGTATAGACGCTTATGACCTCCCCCTCTATGCCCTGCGGTAATGATCCCTCTGGCATTACGACCTTTACCACAACGATGCTGTCCATAGATCAAATTCTTTCGTGGATTGGATTTCACTTGACTGTCTACGGCTCCATTGCGTGTGCTCGGGGTAGAAGTTTTGTATAAATGTATTGCCGTGTTATTAAGTCTTTTGCTTTAAGTTCTTTTCTCTATAAGAGGTGGAATAGAATAACCCGGTTGAAGCGTAATGATCATACGTCTGTAATGCATTGTATGTCCCATAATAGGTCCCATCCTTTTACCCTTTCCCGGGAGTCGATGACTATTCATAGCTCTTACCTTGACACCAAAGAAGAGTTCGACCCAATGCTTTATTTCTGTCCTAGTTGATCCTGATTCGACATTAGAAGTATATTGATTGTTCCCCAATAACCGAATACTTTTTTCTGTAAATACTGCATATTTGATTCCATCCATAAATCCATTTTCTTCCCTATGAGTTCCAGTATCGATAAGAATTATAGTTCTTACTGTTCATATGTTATGGTATGAATATACCATACCAATTCGCTATGTATGGATGATGAGATTCCATTGATACAGAGCCAATTCCAATAGACTTATTGAATGTTCCCATTGGCGTGCATCCAGCAGGAATTGAACCTACGAATTTGCCAATTATGAGTTGGGCGCTTTAACCATTCAGCCATGGATGCTTAACAGGGATCATCGTACATCGTGAATAACCAAATTCCAATTGAAATGAAATCTTTAGGAGGAATCAATGAAACGACATCAATTCAAATCCTGGATATTCGAATTGAGAGAGATATTGAGAGAGATCAAGAATTCTCACTATTTCTTAGATTCATGGATCAAATTCGATTCAGTGGGATCTTTCACTCACATTTTTTTCCACCAAGAACGTTTTATGAAACTCTTTGACCCCCGAATTTGGAGTATCCTACTTTCACGTGATTCACAGGGTGCAACAAGCAATCGATATTTCACGATCAAAGGTGTAGTACTGCTTGTAGTAGTGGTCCTTATATCTCGTATTAACAATCGAAAGATGGTCGAAAGAAAAAATCTCTATTTGATGGGGCTTCTTCCTATACCTATGAATTCCATTGGACCCAGAAAGGAGACATTGGAAGAATCTTTTTGGTCTTCCAATAGAAATAGGTTGATTGTTTCGCTCCTGTATCTTCCAAAAGGGAAAAAGATTTCTGAGAGTTGTTTCATGGATCCGCAAGAGAGTACTTGGGTTATCCCAATAAAGAAAAAGCGTATCATGCCTGAATCTAACCGGGGTTCGCGGTGGTGGAGGAACCGGATCGGAAAAAATAGGGATTCTAGTTGTCAGATATCTAAGGAAACCGTAGCTGGAATTGAGATCTCATTCAAAGAGAAAGATAGCAAATATCTGGAGTTTCTTTTTTTATCCTATACGGATGATCCGATCCGCAAGGACCATGATTGGGAATTTCTTGATCGTCTTTCTCCGAGGAAGAAACGAAACATAATCAACTTGAATTCGGGACAGCTATTCAAAATCTTAGGGAAAGACTTGATTTGTTATCTCATGTCTGCTTTTCGTGAAAAAAGACCAATTCAGGGGGAGAGTTTCTTCAAACAACAAGGAGCTGGGGCAACTATGCAATCCAATGATATTGAGCATGTTTCCCATCTCTTCTCGAGAAACAAGTGGGGTATTTCTTTGCAAAATTGTGCTCAATTTCATATGTGGCAATTCCGCCAAGATCTCTTCGTTAGTTGGGGGAAGAATCAGCACGAATCGGATTTTTGGAGGAACGTCTCGAGAGAGAATTGGATTTGGTTAGACAATGTGTGGTTGGTAAACAAGGATCGGTTTTTTAGCAAGGTACGGAATGTATTGTCAAATATTCAATATGATTCCACAAGGTCTATTTTCGTTCAAGTAACGGATTCTAGCCAATGGAAAGGATCTTCTTCTGATCAATCCAGAGATCATTTCGATTCCGTTATAAATGAGAATTCAGAATATCACACATTGATCGATCAAACAGAGATTCAGCAACTAAAAGAGAGATCGATTCTTTGGGATCCTTCCTTTCTTCAAACGGAACGAACAGAGATAGAATCAGATCGATTCCCGAAATGCCTTTTTGGATCTTCCTCCATGTCCTGGCTATTCACGGAACCTGAGAAGCGGATGAAGAATCATCTGCTTCCGGAAGAAATCGAAGAATTTCTTGGGAATCCTACAAGATCCATTCGTTCTTTTTTCTCTGACAGATGGTCAGAACTTCATCTGGGTTCGAATCCTACTGAGAGGTCCACTAGAGATCATAAATTGTTGAAGAAAAAACAAGATGTTTCTTTTGTCCCTTCCAGGCGAGCGGAAAATAAAGAAATGGTTGATATATTCAAGATAATTACGTATTTACAAGATACCGTCTCAATTCATCCTTCGGAACCAGATCCGGGATGTGATCTGGTTCCGAAGGATGAACCGGATATGGACAGCTCCAATAAGATTTCATTCTTGAACAAAAATCCATTTTTTGATTTCTTTCATCTATTCCATGACCGGAACAAAGGGGGATATGCGTTACGCCACGATTTTTTTGAATCAGAAGAGAGATTCCCAGAAATGGCGGATCTATTCACTCTATCAATAACCGAGCCGGATCTGGTGTTTCGTAGGGGATTTGCCTTTTCTATTGATTCCTACGGGTTGGATCAAAAAAAATTCTTGAATGAGGTATTCAACTCCAGAGATGAATCGAAAAAGAAATCTTTATTGGTTCTACCTCCTCTTTTTTATGAGGAGAATGAATCTTTTTCTCGAAGGATCAGAAAAAAATTGGTCCGGATCTACTGCGGGAATGAGTTGGAAGATCCCAAACTAAAAACAGCGGTATTTGCTAGCAACAACATAATGGAGGCAGTCAATCAATATAGATTGATCCGAAATCTGATTCAAATCCAATATAGCACCTATGGGTACATAAGAAATGTATCGAATCGATTCTTTTTAATGAATAGATCCGATCGCAACTTCGAATATGGAATTCAAAGGGATCAGATAGGAAATGATACTCTGAATCATCTAACTATAATGAAATATACGATCAACCAACATTTATCGAATTTGAAAAAGAGTCAGAAGAAATGGTTTGATCCTCTTATTTCTCGAACCGAGAGATCCATGAATCAGGATCCTGATGCATATAGATACAAATGGTCCAATGGGAGCAAGAATTTCCAGGAACATTTGGAACATTTCGTTTCTGAACAGAAGAATCCTTTTCAAGTAGTGCAAGTAGTGTTCGATCGATTACGTATTAATCAATATTCGATTGATTGGTCCGAGGCTATCGACAAAGAAGATTTGTATAAGCCACTTCGTTTCTTTTTGTCCAAGTCACTTCTCTTTTTGTCCAAGTCACTTCTCTTTTTCTTTGTGAGTATCGGGAATATCCCCATTCATAGGTCCGAGATCCACATCTATGAATTGAAAGGTCCGAATGATCAACTCTACAATCAGTTGTTAGAATCCATAGGTGTTCAAATCGTTCATTTGAAGAAATTGAAACCCTTCTTATTGGATGATCATGATACTTCCCAAAGACCAAAATTCTTGATCAATGGAGGAACAATATTACCATTTTTGTTCAAAAAGATACCAAAGCGGGTGATTGACTCATTCCATACTAGAAAGAATCGCAGGAAATCCTTTGATAACACGGATTCCTATTTCTCAATGATATCCCACGATCGAGACAATTGGCTGAATCCCGTGAAACCATTTCATAGAAGTTCTTTGCTATCTTCTTTTTCTAAAGCAAATCGACTTCGATTCTTGAATGATCCACATCACTTCTGGTTCTATTGTAACAAAAGATTCCCCTTTGATGTGGAAAAGACCCGTATCAATAATTATGATCTTACATATGGACAATTCCTCAATATCTTGTCCATTCGCAACAAAATCTTTTCTTTGTGCGTGGGTAAAAAAAAAGATCTCTTTTTGGAGAGAGAGACTATTTCACCAATCGAGTCGCAGGTATCTGACATCTTCATACCTAAAGATTTCCCACAAAGTGGTGATGAAGCGTATAACTTGTACAAATCGTACAAATCTTTCCATTTTCCAATTCGATCCGATCCATTCGTTCGTGGAGCTATTTACTCGATCGCAGACATTTCTTCAACACCTCTAACAGAGGAACAAATAGTCAATTTGGAAAAAACTTATTGTCAGCCTCTTTCAGATATGAATCTATCTGATTCAGAAGGGAATAACTTGCATCAGTATCTCAGTTTCAATTCAAACATGGGTTTGATTCACACTCCATGTTCTGAGAAGTATTTACCATTCGGAAAGAGGAAAAAACGGAGTCTTTGTCTAAAGAAATGCGTTGAGAAAGGGCAGATGTATAGAACCTTTCAACGAGATAGTGTCTCAAAATGGAATCTGTTCCAAACATATATGCCATGGTTCCTTACTTCGACAGGGTGCAAATATCTCAATTTCACCCTTTTAGATACTCTTTCAGACCCATTGCCGATACTGAGTAGTAGTCAAAAATTTGTATCCATTTTTCATGATATGATGCATGGATCAGATATATCACGGCCAATTCCTCAGAAGATTCTTCCACAATGGACTCTGATCAGTGAGATTTCGAGTCAATGTTTACAGAATCTTCTTCTGTCCGACGAAACGATTCATCGAAATAATGAGTCACCCGTTCCATTGATACGGACACATCTGAGATCAACAAATGCTCGGGAGTTCCTCTATTCCATCTTTTTCCTTCTTCTTGTTGCTGGATATCTCGTTCGTATACATCTTCTCTTTGTTTCCCGAGCCTCTAGTGAGTTACAGACAGAGTTAGAAAAGATCAAATCTTTGATGATTCCATCATACATGATGGAATCTCGAAAACTTCTGGATAGGTATCCTACATCTGAAATGAATCCTTTCTGGTTAAAGAATCTCTTTCTAGTTGTTCTGGAACAATTAGGAGATTCTCTGGAAGAAATACGGGGTTCTGCTTCTGGTGGCAACATGCTATTGGGTGGTGGTCCCGCTTATGGGGTCAAATCAATCCGTTCTAAGAAGAAATATTGGAAGATCAATCTCATCGATCTCATACCAAATCCCATCAATCGAATCATTTTTTCGAGAAATACGAGACATCTAAGTCGTACAAGTAAAGAGATCTATTCATTGATAAGAAAAAGAAAAAACGTGAACGGTGATTGGATTGATGAGAAAATAGAATTCTGGGTCGCGAACAGTGATTCGATTGATGATGAAGAAAGAGAATTCTTGGTTCAGTTCTCCACCTTAACGACAGAAAAAAGGATTGATCAAATCCTATTGAGTCTGACTCATAGTGATCATTTAACAAAGAATGACTCTGGTTATCAAATGATTGAACAACCGGGATCAATTTCCTTACGATACTTAGTTGACATTCATCAAAAGGATCTAATGAATTATGAGTTCAATAGATCCTGTTTAGCAGAAAGACGGATATTCCTTGCTCATTATCAGACAATCACTTATTCACAAACCTCGTGTGGGGCTGATAGTTTTCATTCCCCTTCCCCATCTCCTCATGGAAAACCCTTTTCGCTCCGCTTAGCCCTATCCCCTTCTAGAGGTATTTTAGTGATAGGTTCTATAGGAACTGGACGATCCTGTTTGGTCAAATACCTAGCGACAAACTCCTATGTTCCTTTCATTACGGTCTTTCCGAACAAGTTCCTGGATGACAAGCCTAAAGGTTATCTTCTTGATGATATCGATATTGATGATAGTGACGATATTGATGATAGTGATGATGACCTTGATATTGATACGGAGCTGCTAACTATGACGAATGTGCTAACTATGTATATGACGCCGAAAATAGACCGATTTGATATAACCCTTCAATTCGAATTAGCAAAAGCAATGTCTCCTTGCATAATATGGATTCCAAACATTCATGATCTGCATGTGAATGAGTCGAATTACTTATCCCTCGGTCTATTAGAGAACTATCTCTCCAGGGATTGTGAAAGATGTTCCACTGGAAAGATTCTTGTTATTGCTTCGACTCATATTCCCCAAAAAGTGGATCCCGCTCTAATAGCTCCGAATAAATTCAATACATGCATTAAGATACGAAGGCTTCTTCTTCCACAACAACGAAAGCACTTTTTCATTCTTTCATATACTAGGGGATTTCACTTGGAAAAGAAGATGTTCCATACTAACGGATTCGGGTCCATAACCATGGGTTCCAATGCGCGAGATCTTGTAGCACTTATCAATGAGGCCCTATCAATTAGTATTACACAGAAGAAATCCATTATAGAAACTAATACAATTAGATCAGCTCTTCATAGAAAAACTTGGGATTTTCGATCCCAGATAAGATCGGTTCAGGATCATGGGATCCTTTTCTATCAGATAGGAAAGGCTGTTACACAAAATGTACTTCTCAGTAATTGCCCCATAGATCCTATATCTATCTATATGAAGAAGAAATCATGTAAGGTAGGGGATTCTTATTTGTACAAATGGTACTTCGAACTTGGAACGAGCATGAAGAAATTCACGATACTTCTTTATCTTTTGAGTTGTTCTGCCGGATCGGTCGCTCAAGATCTTTGGTCTTCATCCA